TTCTTTCCTTTGGATCAAACTTAGATTTAAGTAGAACTGTAGAGTAGAGTTTTAATTTATTTATTAATTTAATAATTAATAAAACGGAATAAATTTTTTGAAATGAAAATTATTAAATTATAAGACAAGAGCACGAAAATAACTAAAAATAGGAATAAAAAAAAGGTACATACATATATTTCGTGTAGAAACGTGTAGAAGGGTGAATAAGTCCGTTTATTTACACATTTTTTTATAAGTATTTATTCAAAAAAAAATTATTAAAACATATACTTATATATTCCTTATTTAAGTATATACTCACTTAGGTATAATTACTATATATAAAATATATAAAATATAATAATTATATATATTATATAAATATAATTATTATATATGAATATATATGAATTATAAAATATCTTTAATAAGAATATAAGGTTAAAATAAAAAAATAAAAATAGTAATATAAAATATAAAGCAATAAATAAAAATAACAGGTACAAATATTAAATCGAGGTACCCACTCAATGATAACTCTCAACAGCTTTCCCTCTATTTTTGTGCCTTTAGTGGGCTTAGTATTTCCGGCAATTGCAATGGTTTCTTTATTTCTTCATGTTCAAAAAAACAAAATCTTTTAGATACTATAGGGACAACTCTGTATCCATTTTTTTTTTTCAAGACTTACTTTGATCATAACACCCCTATCTATTTAGTAGAATATGGTATAACATCTGGCTTCTTTCGAGCATAAACTCTTATGTATGTGTGTAAACATGATATATGGGTAAATTAATTATAACAATTTCAAATGGATCGGTAGCGGGGAGAGTTTCGGAAATGTAAAGTGAATATATCTATATGTGGATATCTATAGGAAATCATACGAAAGAGATGTTATTATTTTAGTTTGGATCTAAGTAATTCGATGAATTTTTCTAAAATAAAAGTTTCACATCTATAGTAGTGCTGGTTGATGAGAGTTACTTCGGAAACAAAAAAAAGTAAACTAAAATTTCTTTTTGTTATTCTTCCAATTCCAATAAAATGCAACTAGGTCTAGTGAGAGTATGAGTTGGCGATCAGAACGTATATGGATAGAACTTATAGCGGGATCTCGAAAAATAAGTAATTTCGGTTGGGCCCTCATTCTTTTTTTAGGTTCATTAGGGTTTGTATTGGTTGGAACCTCCAGTTATTTTGGTAGGAATTTAATATCTTTGTTTCCTTCTCAGCAAATAAATTTTTTTCCACAGGGGATCGTGATGTCTTTCTATGGGATCGCGGGTCTCTTTATTAGCTCCTACTTGTGGTGCACAATTTCGTGGAATGTAGGTAGTGGTTATGATCGATTTGATATAAAAGAGGGCATAGTGTGTATTTTTCGTTGGGGATTTCCTGGAAAAAACCGTCGCATATTCCTGCGATTCCTTATGAAAGATATTCAGTCTATCAGAATAGAAAATAAAGAGGGTCTTTTTGCTCGTCGGGTTCTTTATATGGAAATCAGAGGCCAGGGGGCCATTCCCTTGACACGTACTGATGAGAATTTGACTCCACGAGAAATTGAGCAAAAAGCTGCTGAATTGGCCTATTTCTTGCGCGTACCAATTGAAGTATTTTGAAAAAAGGAACTGAAAAATGAATACTTTGCAAAAGGGAAAAAACTCAAGAACTCTCTTTTTTTCTATACCATAACTTAACGGAAGTTTGTTCTGAATGCCTGCCTATTCAAGCCAAAGTAAACGTATATGAAGCAACTCTAAAACGAAATTTTGTGTGTCCATCATTTTTTTTTTCAAATATTTGACATTTTTTTTAATAAAACGGGAGTTCTTTCGTTTCGAAATCCAACTAATATTACTTTGAAGCGAACTCTTTCTTATTCTATTTCTGTATTTTTTCTAGATTCAAGGACTAACCTAACCACTCTACTGCATCACAAATAAAAATTTCGAAATAGATTAATGGGCTCGATGGCTTGGGTTGGGATATAACTTATGCTTGATACAAATATTAGTATCATATAGAGTCGACGCATGGGGTGAGTTCATTAAAACTTCAAAAATTCACAGACGAAAAAATGGCAAAAAAGAAAGTATTTATTTCCCTTCTATATCTTGCATTTATAGTATTTTTGCCTTGGTGGATCTCTCTCTCATTTAAAAAAAGTCTGGAATCTTGGATTACTAATTGGTGGAATATTAGGCAATCCGAAATTTTTTTGAATGATATTCAAGAAAAGAGTATTCTAAAAAAATTCATAGACTTAGAGGAACTCCTTCGTTTGGAGGAAATGATAAAGGAATACCCAGAAACGCATTTACAAAAGCTTCGCGTCGAAATCTACAAAGAAACGACCCAATTGATCAAGATGCACAATGAGGATCGTATCCATACAATTTTACATTTCTCGACAAATATAATCTGTTTCGTTATTCTAAGTGGTTATTCTATTATAGGTAATGAAGAACTTGTTATTCTTAACTCTTGGGTTCAAGAATTCCTATATAACTTAAGCGACACAATAAAGGCTTTTTCTATTCTTTTATTAACTGATTTATGTATAGGATTCCATTCGCCCCACGGTTGGGAATTAATGATTGGCTCTGTCTACAAAGATTTTGGATTTGCTCATAATGATCAAATTATATCCGGTCTTGTTTCTACTTTTCCAGTCATTTTAGATACAATTTTTAAATATTGGATCTTTCGTTATTTAAATCGTGTATCTCCTTCACTTGTAGTGATTTATCATTCAATGAATGACTGAAAAATGATCGAACGGCCCAATTATAATATTTGTTTGTTACTTTGTACATAAGCAAAACATTGAAAATTGTACCTATTATTTCTACCCAGTAAAGGGATTTCTCCAATATTTCAGAAAAATTATTTCAGTAAATATCAAAATTATAGGTAGGCAACTCTATTGGTGACCTACCTACTTTTATTGTATAAATTTTCGGGATCAATGATTGGACCATGCAAACTAAAAAAACCTTTTCGTCGATAAAGAAAGAGATTACTCGATCCATTTCCCTATCGCTCATCATATATATAATAACTCAGGCACCCGTTTCAAATGCCTATCCCATTTTTGCACAGCAGGGTTATGAAAATCCACGAGAAGCAACCGGCCGTATTGTATGTGCCAATTGCCATTTAGCTAATAAACCCGTGGATATCGAGGTTCCACAAGCGGTACTTCCGGATACTGTATTTGAAGCAGTTGTTCGAATTCCCTATGATCTGCAAGTGAAACAAGTTCTTGCTAATGGTAAAAAAGGAGCTTTGAATGTGGGGGCTGTTCTTATTTTACCCGAGGGGTTTGAACTAGCCCCGCCCGATCGTATTTCACCCGAGATTAAAGAAAAGATAGGAAATCTGTCTTTTCAAAGTTACCGCCCTACTAAAAAAAATATTCTTGTGATAGGTCCTGTTCCTGGTCAGAAATATAGTGAAATCACCTTTCCTATTCTTTCCCCGGATCCTGCCACTAAGAAAGATGCTCACTTCTTAAAATATCCCATATATGTAGGCGGGAACAGAGGAAGGGGTCAGATTTATCCCGACGGGAGCAAGAGTAACAATAATGTTTATAATGCTACAGCAGCGGGTATAGTAAACAAAATTATACGAAAAGAAAAAGGGGGGTATGAAATAACCATAGTTGAGGCATCGGATGGGCGTCAAGTGGTTGATATTATCCCTCCAGGGCCGGAACTTCTTGTTTCTGAAGGCGAATCCATCAAACTTGATCAACCATTAACGAGTAATCCTAATGTGGGCGGATTTGGTCAGGGGGATGCCGAAGTAGTACTTCAAGATCCATCACGTGTCCAAGGCCTTTTGCTCTTCTTGGCATCCGTTATTTTGGCACAAATCTTTTTGGTTCTTAAAAAGAAACAGTTTGAGAAGGTTCAATTGTCCGAAATGAATTTCTAGATCCGCGGATTTTTCAACATCAAATTATATATAAAAAGAAATAAACTTTTGTTGCCAATTATATTATGTAATTGTGTATGATCAAAAAAATTTTGTTTGTTTCTTTTTTCAGGTTTCGGGAATTACTTACTTATACTGGTCGTGATGTGTATATTGTGAAAAAGACTATATTAATTTGACTTATCTTTTATTTGTTTTTTCGATCCAAATCGAAGTGATATAGAATGAATCCTTAGTTTTCTATTTGAATAGAATCAAAACAAAAGATAAATAACCGGAGAATATAAACAAAGCCTAAATGAAAGGAACAAAGGGTTTAGGGAGGGGGTTGTGCATCGCCTAGTCTTTGACAAAAGGGATTTTACACAACCCTTTCTTGTGTCGAATTAAATAGGATTGTTGATCTTATTCATCAACAACTCCTATTCTTAGATTCCATTTTTGGCGGGGTTTATCATAATCTTTTTTTCTATTTATCATGTTAAGTAGTGGACAAACAAAAATATAGGCAAATTTATTGAACAAATAGAACTTCTTCAATTTCAATGAACTTTTAAAATAGAAAAAAAAAAGGAAACTTTGATTAGATTAAATATTAGATTAAGATTAAATAAAGTGAGGTTCTATTTTATTAGTTTAGTATAGATATTTTATTACTATAGAAAGGGTTTCAGGATATCTAATCGATAGAAATCTATACTATCTATATATAGAATTGGGAGTCATCCAAAAAACGGAACTTGAGTGATTCCTTCTTTGTTTTAATTTTTAAAATATTCAGAGATACTTTTGAGTAAAAGATGTTCTGAATCAATTAATTAAGTGCATTTTTCAAAACATCAATCAAATGTGTATTTTTTTGAACCACTTATAAAAAAAAAATATTATAATTATTTATGATTATTAAGAACTCAACGGGACCTATCCCCTCTTTCCTTGTCTGATTCGAGGGGGATCCCGTTGAGTTCTTATGCTTTGATATCTATAAACAAGTTCATGCGGTTATTACAGAGATGAACCTAATCCAGAATATGAACCATAAAAGAAAATACCAAGTAAACCAATTA